AAAAAATAAATTTCTTAAATTTAAATATGTTTATTATTAAAATATTTAAATGAAAATTAGAATAGTAACAATTTTTTTTTTTTTTTTATGTTTACAAATACATTATTAATAGAGATTTTTTTTTTTATTTATTAATTTTTTTTATTTTAAATAATAAAAATTAGTATATTAAAAATTATAATAAAATATATTAGTTAATAATTAAAAATGCCAATATAGATAAAACTTAGAGTTAAAAATTCAACTTTATATAGATTGATTCTAATCAAAGCTCGATTTATAAATCATTGATATATATACAGATACTAGATAGAATATAGATAAATATAATAATAACAAGTGTTTACTTTACTTGTAATTATTTTTGGATCCTAAATTTTTTATTGCAAAATTAATATATTATATATTAATTGCTTAAACATTTATATATATATATATAATATATTAGTCTAACTTAGTATAGTCTTCTAAATTTTTTATTTAAAAAAAAAAAATAGTATTTACTATGATATATTAATTTAAATATATTAATATTAATCATTTTATATATATTTTGAAATGTTTTTTTGGTGCGCTATTTTTGAAAATACTAAAAAAATATTATTTAATTTAAAATTAATATAATTTATAAAATTAATTTTTTATTAAATTAATTAATATTAATTAATCAAAAATATAATTTGTATAAATTTTAATAAATATTAATTAATTTGTTAATTATGTTTAGTTATTATTTATAATTAAATAAGATTATTTATAAAATTTTTTTATTATATTTATAAATTTTTATAGATTTTAAAATAATTTTATAAATTATAAAAATTTTAAAAATTAATTTAGGGGATTAATTTTTAATTTAATTAATATAATGAATTAGGGGTTATTTATTATTTTTTATAATTAAATTATTTTATATATTTAAATTAATATAATTTAAATTTATTAATTGGGTTTTGCGTGAGATATTACCAAATCATTAATATTTTTATTGTGATTATTATTATTATTATAAATTAATTAATTAATATTATTTAATAATGTATTTTATTATATTATGTATAATTAATTTATTTAAATAATAATTTATAAAATTTATATTATTTAATATATTAATATTATTGATTTTATTTTATAATTAAATTTTAGATTAATAAATTAGGGGTGTTATTAATTTATAATTAATATTAATATATTTAAATTATATAATTGAATTTTTATTAAGTTTGCGGGATTAATTACCAATTAAAAATTATTTTAATTAATTAAATATTTATTAATTTAATTAATTAATTTATTTTATTTGTTAAATTTTTATTTATTAATAATATAATTTATATACTAATATATATATATATATAATTTTTTAAAAAAATTTTTGCACTTAAAATGTTAATTTTTAGTCACTCATTTTTTTTTATATTTTCATTAAATTTATTTTTTATTAATTTTTTAAAAAAAAATAAAAAAAAAAAAAAATTTTTTTAAAAAAAAAATTTTTTTTAAAAAAAAAAATAAAATTTTTTTATGTATTTATATAATTTTATTATTTTTTTTTCATAAAAAATTTTTTTTGTAAAATTTGAGATTTTTTTAAAAAAAAAATAAAAAAAAAATTAATAATATTTATTTTTATAATATTAAATTAATATATATATATATATATAAATTTAAATATTTATTTAATTAAAATTATTTATTAAAATTATTATTATTTTTAATTATTATTGAAAATATTTATTTTAATTAATTTAATAATTTTATTAATTTTATTAATTTATAAAGTTTTATTTTAGCTTAAAAATTTATTATTAAATTATTTTATATGTAAATTTTTGTATGAATTAATAATTTTTTTAATAATAATTATTATATTATATTCGCAGTAATTAATATTATTAATTAAAGTAATTTAGAAATAGTAATTTTATTTAGTATTGGTTAAATTTATGCCAGCATCCGCGGTTATATAAATAATATAAATAAATTTTTTTTGATAATAGTTAAATTTTATAATTTTATTAATTTTTAAATTTATTAAGTGAAATTTTTAAATTTATTAAATATATTAAATTATTTAATTGAAGCTAATAAATTTTTATTTTAAACTAGGATTAGATACCCTATTATTAAAAATTTAAATTATAATATCAAGGTAGTATTAGTTATGATCTTTAAACTTAAAAAATTTGGCGGTATTTTAGTCTATTCAGAGGAACTTGTTTTATAATCGATAATCCACGTTGGACCTTACTTAAATTTGTTAATCAATTTATATACCGTCGTTATAAGAATATTTTATAAGAATAATAATTTTCTTAAATTTTTATAAAATTTATATCAGATCAAGGTGTAGTTTATGTTTAAGTAAAAATGAGTTACAATTTATTTATAATTGAATTTAATTATTAAAAAGTTAATGAAATTGGATTTGAATGTAAAATTATAAAGATAAATAATTTGATTTTAGCTCTAAAATATGTACATATCGCCCGTCGCTCTTATTATTAAAATAAGATAAGTCGTAACATAGTAGATGTACTGGAAAGTGTATCTAGAATGACAATTTAAAGCTTTTTAGTAAAGCATTTCGTTTACATTGAAAAGATTTTTGTGCAAATCAATATAAATTGAATAATAATTATTTATTAATTTTATTTTATTTAAATTTATTTTATTAAAAATAATTATAAAAATTTAAGTTTTAGTATAATATATAGGAAAAATAATATTAATTATAGTTTATTAGTATTGTAAAAGAAAATTGAAATAATATGAAAAATTTTTATTTAAAAAGTAAATTTAATTTATTGTACCTTGTGTATCAGGGTTTATTAATTAAAAAATAAAATTTTATTATTCTCGAATTTAAAAGAGTTAATAAATTATAAAAGTTATTGTAATAAAATTATTTTTAATAATTTATTTGAAATGAAAAGTTATTCGTTTTTAAATATATCTAGTTTTTTAAGAAATAAATTTAATTTATAATTTATAAATATATTATTTTAATTTATTAATATAATATTTTATAAATTAAATATTTTAAGGGATAAGCTTTAAAATAAATTTTTAAAAATTATTAAATAATTTTATAAATATATGTTTAGAATTAGCAATTATTTATAATTTTGTTATAAATTATTTATTAAATTATATTATTTAATTTAATTTTAAATTTTTATTAAAATTTTTATTTAAATTTTATAAATAAATTAATAATGATAAAATTAGTATATTTATTTTAAATATAATTATTTATGTAAAGTTTATATAAAGAATTCGGCAAAATTAATGTTCGCCTGTTTAACAAAAACATGTCTTTTTGTAATAATTAAAAAGTCTGACCTGCCCATTGATAATTATTTAACGGCCGCAGTATATTAACTGTGCAAAGGTAGCATAATCATTAGTTTTTTAATTGAAAGCTGGAATGAATGGTTGGACGAAATATTAACTGTTTCATATAAATTTATAATAGAATTTAATTTTTTAATTAAAAAGTTAAAATGTATTTAAAAGACGAGAAGACCCTATGAATCTTTATATTTTATTAATAATATATTTTTTAGATTTACTTTATCTATTTTTAATAAAATATTTTATTGGGGTGATAATAAAATTTATTAAACTTTTATTAATATTTCACATTAATTTATGAACTATTGATCCATTATTAATGATTAAAAATTTAAGTTACTCTAGGGATAACAGCGTAATATTTTTGGAGAGTTCTTATTGATAAAAATGATTGCGACCTCGATGTTGGATTAAGATATAATTTTAGGTGTAGAAGCTTAAATTTTGAGTCTGTTCGACTTTTAAATTCTTACATGATCTGAGTTCAAACCGGTGTGAGCCAGGTTGGTTTCTATCTTTAATAAATTAAAATATTTTAGTACGAAAGGAGTAAATATTTAAATTATAAAATTTTAGTAATTGAATTAAATTAATACTATTTTGGCAGATTAGTGCAATAAATTTAGAATTTATTTATATAGATTTTTTTATAAATAGTACTTGTTTTTTATAGATTTTATTTTACCATTAATTGGGAGATTATTATTAGTAATTTGTGTATTAATTAGAGTTGCATTTTTGACTTTATTAGAACGTAAAGTTTTAGGTTATATTCAAATTCGTAAAGGTCCTAATAAAGTTGGTATTATAGGAATTCCTCAGCCTTTTAGTGATGCAATTAAATTATTTACTAAAGAACAGACCTATCCTTTAATATCAAATTATATTTCTTATTATTTTTCTCCAATTTTCAGACTATTCTTATCTTTATCTTGTTGATTATGTATTCCATTTTTTATTAAATTATTTTCTTTTAATTTAGGAATTTTATATTTTTTATGTATTACTAGTTTAGGGGTGTATACAATTATGATTGCTGGTTGATCTTCAAATTCTAATTATGCATTATTAGGTAGTTTACGTTCTGTAGCTCAAACTATTTCTTATGAAGTTAGATTAGCTTTAATTTTATTATCTTTTATTTTTTTAATTGGTGATTATAATTTTATTAATTTTTATTATTATCAAAAGTATTTATGGTTTATAATTTTATTATTTCCTATAATATTAGTTTGATTATGTATTTCATTAGCTGAAATAAATCGAACTCCTTTTGATTTTGCTGAAGGTGAATCTGAATTAGTATCTGGATTTAATATTGAATATAGAAGAGGAGGATTTGCTTTAATTTTTTTAGCTGAGTATGCAAGAATTTTATTTATAAGTATATTATTTGTTTTAATATTTTTTGGTGGTGATTTATTTTCTTTAATATTTTATATTAAATTAACATTTATTTCATTTTTAATTATTTGAGTTCGTGGTTCTTTACCTCGATTTCGTTATGATAAATTAATATATTTAGCTTGAAAGAGATTTTTACCATTATCTTTAAATTATTTAATGTTTTTTATTGGTTTAAAAATTTTATTAATTATATTTATTTAATGAATTAAATTTAGTAAAGTTAATAGAAAATTTAATTTCTATCTTATGTTTTCAAAACATATGCTTAATATCAAGCTCATTAACTAATTAATTAAATTATCTCATCAATTAGTAATTAATGGATTAATTAAATAATATATAAAATAAATTACTGTTAAAATTTGTCCTACTAGAATATATGGATTTTCAACTGGTCGTGCACCAATTCATGTTAATAAAAATACTGTAACTACTATAATTCAAAATAGTATTTTATTAATTGGATAAAATTGAATTCCTCGAAAATTTCTTATATTATAAAATGGTAAAATTATTAAAATTAAAATTGATAATATTAAAGCAATTACTCCTCCTAATTTATTAGGAATTGATCGTAAAATAGCATAAGCGAATAAGAAGTATCATTCTGGTTGAATATGAATTGGTGTTACTAAGGGATTAGCAGGAATAAAATTATCAGGATCTCCTAATAAATATGGATTAATTAATGTTAACATGATTAATAATATTAATATAATAATAAATCCAATTAAATCCTTAAATGTGAAATATGGATGGAATGGAATTTTATCAATATTTGAATTAATTCCTATTGGATTATTTGATCCAGTTTGATGTAAAAATAATAAATGAATTATTGTTATTGCTAATACAATAAATGGTAAAATAAAATGGAATGTAAAGAATCGAGTTAATGTTGCATTATCAACAGCAAATCCTCCTCATACTCATTGTACTAAGTCAATTCCAATATATGGAATAGCGGATAATAAATTAGTAATTACTGTAGCTCCTCAAAATGATATTTGTCCTCAAGGTAGAACATAACCTATAAATGCTGTTCCTATAACTAAAAATAAGATAATTACTCCTACTAGTCATGTTTCTTTAAATAAATATGATCCATAATATATTCCTCGTCCTACATGTAAATAAATACAAATAAAAAAAAAAGAAGCTCCGTTAGCGTGTAATGTTCGTAAAAATCATCCATTATTTACATCACGACAAATATGATTTACTCTATTAAATGCTAATTCAATATTAGCAGTATAATGTATAGCTAAAAATAATCCTGTTAAAATTTGAATAATTAAACAAAGTCCTAATAGTGAACCAAAATTTCATCATGATGAAATATTAATTGGTGCTGGTAAGTCTACTAATGAATTATTAGCAATTTTAAAAATTGGATGTGTAGTTCGTAGAGATTTATTCATTAGTTAATTTATTATTCGTAAAGGTCCATAAAATAATTTAGTAATTTTTACGACTGCAATTAATGTAATTAATAAATAATTTATTAATAAAATTGTAATATAATTTGTTGGAAAATTATATAATTTATTTAATCTTAATGAATTTTCTTTAATAAATAAATAATTATTTATTGAATTTATTTCTTCATTTATTATATTTATATTTAATATTATATTATCTATAAATATATAAATAAATATTATTATAAATATAAAAAAAAATGTATTAATAATAAATGATTTAATGGATATTGAAAATATTTCATTTGATGCTAAAGATGTTACATAAATAAATAATACAAGTATACCTCCTAAAAAAATTAAAAATAAAATATAAGAAAATCAAAAAGATTTTGTAATTAATCCAGTAATAATTCTAATAAAAATAGTTTGAAATAGTAATACTAATCCTATTGCTAATGGATGATTTATTTGAATAAATAAAATTCTATTAATTAAGGTTAATAAATATATAATTTGAATAATATCAAGAGGTAGTTTATATAAAATATTAATTTTGGGGATTAATGAAAAAATATTTAATTTTTCTCTTGAAGTTTTAAAAGATTATTATCTTATTTTTGATTTACAAGACCAATATTTTTATTAAATTATTAAAACATAAATGTTAAAATTTTTTAATTGAGAATTACCTAGTTTGATGTTAATAATAGGATTATTTATATTTATTTCAATACGTAAACATTTATTATCTATATTATTAAGTTTAGAATTTATTGTTTTAATATTATTTTTGATATTATTTATTTATTTAAATTTAATAAATTATGAAGGTTATTTTAGTATAATATTTTTAACTTTTAGAGTTTGTGAAGGTGCTTTAGGATTATCTATTTTAGTTTCTTTAATTCGTACTCATGGTAATGATAATTTTCAATCATTTAGTATTTTATAATGTTAAAATTTATTTTATTTATTTTTATAATTTTTCCAATTTGTTTAATTAATAATATATTTTGAATGGTACAAAATATATTATTTTTAATTAGATTTTTATTAATTATTTTTAATAATTATTCTAATTATTTTGTAAATATATCTTATTTTTTAGGGTGTGATTTGCTTTCTTATAGATTAATTTTATTAAGATTATGGATTTCTTCATTAATATTAATGGCAAGTGAAAATATTTATAAGTATAAAAATTATAAAAAAATATTTTTATTTAATATTTTATTATTATTAATTTTGTTAGTATTAGCTTTTATAAACAATAATTTATTTATATTTTATTTATTTTTTGAAGGAAGTTTAATTCCTACTTTATTTTTAATTTTAGGTTGAGGTTATCAACCAGAGCGTTTACAAGCTGGTTTATATCTATTATTTTATACATTATTAGTTTCTTTACCAATAATAATTGGATTATTTTATTTATATAATAATATTGGATCAATAAGATTTTATTTAATAAATAATTATATGTTTAATTTTGATATTTTATATATTTCAATAATTTTAGCTTTTTTAGTTAAAATACCAATATTTTTGGTTCATTTATGACTTCCTAAAGCTCATGTAGAAGCTCCAATTTCAGGTTCAATAATTTTAGCTGGTATTATATTAAAATTAGGAGGATATGGATTAATACGAGTTTATAGTTTTTTACAATTTACTGGAATAAAATATAATTTTTTGTGAATTTCTATTAGATTAGTAGGAGGAATTTTAATTAGATTAGTTTGTTTACGTCAAACTGATTTAAAATCATTAATTGCTTATTCATCAGTTGCTCATATAGGTATTGTTTTAGCTGGATTAATAACAATGAATTTTTGAGGAATATGTGGATCATTATCTTTAATAATTGCTCATGGATTATGTTCATCTGGTTTATTTTGTTTAGCTAATATTTCTTATGAACGTTTAAGTAGACGAAGATTATTAATTAATAAGGGTATATTAAATTTTATACCTTCTATAACATTATGATGATTTTTGTTAAGTTCTGCTAATATAGCTGCTCCTCCTACATTAAATTTATTAGGAGAAATTTCTTTATTAAATAGAATTGTTAGATGGTCATGAATATCAATATTATTATTATCATTATTATCTTTTTTTAGAGCTGCTTATAGATTATATCTATATGCTTATACTCAACATGGTAAATTTTATTCAGGAGTTTATTCTTTTATAAATGGAAAAATTCGTGAATATCTATTATTATTATTACATTGATTTCCTTTAAATTTAATAATTATAAAAAGAGAAATAATTTTTTTATGATTATATTTAAATAGTTTATTAAAATATCGATTTGTGGTGTCGATGATATGAATTTATTCATTTTAAATCATGAAAATTTTAAGAATTTGTAAAATTAGATTTATTAAGTTAATTATTATTAGTTTAAGATTATTTTTAATAAGTTTATATTTTTTAATTAATGAATTAACTTATTTTTTGGAGTGGGAAGTTGTTTTATTAAATTCTATTAATATTGTAATGACTTTTTTATTTGATTGAATAAGTTTATTATTTATAAGATTTGTATTATTTATTTCTTCTTTAGTAATTTTTTATAGAATAGAATATATAAGATCTGATAAAAGAATTAATCGATTTATTTTGTTAGTATTAATATTTGTAATGTCAATAATATTATTAATTATTAGTCCTAATTTAATTAGAATTTTATTAGGATGAGATGGTTTAGGATTAGTTTCTTATTGTTTAGTAATTTATTTTCAAAATATTAAGTCTTATAATGCAGGTATATTAACTGCTTTAAGTAATCGAATTGGTGATGTAGCGTTATTAATAGCAATTGCTTGAATATTAAATTATGGGAGTTGAAATTATATTTTTTATTTAGAAGTTATAAAAAATGATTTTGAAATAATAATTGTAGGAGGTTTAGTTATATTAGCTGCTATAACTAAAAGAGCACAAATTCCTTTTTCTTCTTGATTACCAGCAGCTATAGCAGCACCAACTCCTGTTTCTGCTTTGGTTCATTCTTCTACTTTAGTTACTGCTGGGGTTTATTTATTAATTCGATTTAATATTTTATTAATAGATTCTATTTTAGGTAATATTTTATTGTTAATTTCAGGATTAACAATGTTTATAGCTGGATTAGGGGCTAATTATGAATTTGATTTAAAAAAAATTATTGCATTGTCGACTTTAAGTCAATTAGGTTTAATAATAAGAATTTTATCAATAGGATTTTATAAATTAGCTTTTTTTCATTTATTAACACATGCTTTATTTAAGGCTTTATTATTTATATGTGCAGGGGCTATTATTCATAATATAAATAATTTTCAAGATATTCGTTATATAGGTGGTTTAAGTATATTTATACCATTAACTTCTTCAATTTTTAATGTTGCTAATTTAGCTTTATGTGGTATACCTTTTTTAGCTGGATTTTATTCTAAGGATATAATTTTAGAAATTGTATCTTTAAGATATATTAATATATTTTCATTTTTTTTATATTTTTTTTCAACTGGTTTAACAGTTTCTTATTCTTTACGATTAGTTTATTATTCAATAACAGATGATTTAAATTGTGGTTCATTAAATATATTAAATGATGAAAGATGAGTAATATTAAAGGGTATATTTGGCTTATTAATTATATCTATTATTGGTGGAAGAATATTAAATTGATTGATATTTTCTTCTATTTATATAATTTGTTTACCTAATTATTTAAAATTATTAACATTATTTGTATGTATTTTAGGTGGTTTAATAGGTTATTTAATTTCTAATATTAATATTTATTTTTTAAATAAATCATTATATTATTATTTTAGTTCTTTTTTTTTAGGTTCAATATGGTTTATACCTTATATTTCAACTTATGGAATTATAAATTATCCTTTAAATTATGGATTTATTTGTATTAAAAATTTTGATTATGGATGATCTGAATATTTTGGTGGTCAACATTTACATATAAAAATAATTTATTTAAGAAAAATTAATAGATTTATTCAAAATAATAGATTAAAAATTTATTTTATAACAATAGTGTTATGAATTATATTTTTATTAAATTTATTAATTTTTATATATCTAAATAGCTTATAATTAGAGTATAATATTGAAGATATTATGGAGATTGATTAATCTTTAGATATAGTGAATTAATATTAGTAATTTATAAAAATTAATATTTTATTTTTACAATGAAAATGTAATGTTTTAATTAAACTAATAAATAATTAAGAAGTATAAATGGAATTTAACCATTAAAAGAAAAAGTTAGCAGCTTTACTTAAAACACTATACTTCCTTAATTGGAGTATATACTCAATTTTATCATTAACAGTGATATACCTCTTTTTGGTTTCAATTAAAGAATAAGGGTAAAATTACCTAATATTAGGTCGAAACTAATTGCAATAAATCGCTTCATATTCTAATTAAGGTAGATTGATAATATATTCAATATTTTTTGAATGCAAATCAAATGTTAATTTAACTACAACCCTATTTAATTTGATCAATTTAATATTCCTTGATTTCATTCATGATATAATCCAATTAATAAAATTAAAATAAAAATTATTGAGGTAATAGTTCAAATAAATATATTTGAAAAATTAATGATTAAAATTATTGGTAAAATTAATGCAATTTCTACATCAAAAATTAAAAAAATAATTGTAATTAAAAAAAAATGTAGGGAGAACGGAAGTCGAGAAGATGATTTAGGATCAAATCCACATTCAAAAGGTGATCTTTTTTCTCGATCAATTAATGATTTTTTTGATAAAATAGAAGCTAATATTATTACAATTAAAGAAATTGTGAAAATAATTAATGTTATTATAATAATTAAATAAATTATTTATACTATATTTTATAGACTTTATGATTGGAAGTCATATATACTTATTATATTATATAAATAATATAATTATTAATTAATTACCTCCTCATCAGTAAATTGAAATATATAAAAATAATCATACAATATCAACAAAGTGTCAATATCATGCAGCTGCTTCAAATCCAAAATGATGATTTTTTGAAAAATGATTGTTTAAATGTCGAATTAAACATACAATTAAGAATGTAGTTCCAATTAAAACATGAAGACCATGAAATCCAGTTGCTATAAAAAATGTAGAACCATAAACTGAGTCTGCAATTGTAAAAGGAGCTTCAATATATTCATATGCTTGAAGAATTGTAAAATAAATACCTAATAATACTGTAAAAAATAATCCTTGTGTAGTTTGTGAATGATTACCTTCTATTAATCTATGATGAGCTCATGTAACAGTTACTCCAGATGCTAATAAAATTGTTGTATTTAATAGTGGAATTTGAAATGGATTAAAAGGAATAATTCCTATAGGAGGTCATGACATTCCTAGCTCAATATTTGGTGATAATCTTCTATGAAAAAATGCTCAAAAAAATGATACAAAAAATAAAACTTCTGATAAAATAAATAAGATTATTCCTCATCGTAATCCAATTGTTACTGGGTATGTATGTAATCCTTGAAAAGTTCCTTCACGAGATACATCTCGTCATCATTGATAAACTGTTAAAATTGTAATAATATTACCTAATGCAAATAATGAAATATCATATTGATGGAATCATTTTACTATACCTGATACAGTTGTTATAGCTCCTAAAGCACCTGTTAATGGTCAAGGACTATAATCAACTAAATGAAATGGATGATTTGAATGTGTAGACATTAATTATAATTAATTTACTTCTCTTGAGTATAAAGTTCTTAATACAGCAAATACATATGATTGAATAATAGCAACAGCTGATTCTAATACTAATAATAAAATTTGTACAATTAGTAAAATTCTAATTATAATTGAAGATATTCCTGGTCCTGTATTTCCCAATAAAGTTAGTAACAGATGTCCAGCAATTATATTTGCAGTTAATCGAACTGCTAAAGTTCCTGGTCGAATTACATTACTAATTGTTTCAATACATACTATAAAAGGTATTAAAACAGCTGGAGTTCCTTGTGGAACCAAATGAGCAAATATATGATTAGTATGATTTAGTCATCCATAAATTATAAATGAAATTCATAAAGGTAAAGCAATAGTTAAAGTAAGAGTTAAATGACTAGTTCTAGTAAAAATATAAGGAAATAATCCTATAAAATTATTAAATAAAATTATTGAAAATAATGAAATGAAAATTAATGTAGTTCCATTATGTCCTGTAATTCCTAATAGTATTTTAAATTCTTTATGGAGTGTTAATAAAATATTATTTCATATAATATTATATCGAGAGGGTAAAAATCAATATATTGAAGGAATTAATAATAGTCCAATAAATGTACTTAATCAATTTAATGAAATATTAAAAATTCTAGAAGAAGGGTCAAAAACAGAAAATAAATTAGTTATCATTTTCAATTAAGTGAATTAGTTTTTAATTCATTATTTTTTTTGAATTTAGGTGAAGTTGGTAAAATTGAATAATAATTTATTACATTAAAAATAATAAAAATTATTGAAAATATAATAAATAAAAATAATCAATTAATAGGTGCTATTTGTGGAATTAAAAAATATTAATAATTTAATAATTTTAGTTTGACATACTAATGTTATAATTTTAACTAATTTTTTTTTCATTAGAAGTAATTGCTAATTTACTATTAAATGGTTTAAGAGACCAATACTTGCTTTCAGTCATCTAATGAAGAATTTATATTATTTATAATTCATTTAATAAAATTTTTTGAAGGAATTCTTTCAATTACAATAGGTATAAAACTATGATTTGCTCCACAAATTTCTGAACATTGACCATAAAATAAACCTGGTCGATTTATTAAAAAATTTGTTTGATTTAATCGTCCTGGAGTTCCATCAATTTTAATTCCTAAAGCTGGTACAGTTCATGAGTGTAGAACATCGGCCGCTGTTACTAAAATTCGAATTTGTGAATTTATTGGTAATACAACTCGATTATCTACATCTAGTAATCGAAATTCATTAAGTGATAATTCATTTGTTGGAATTATATATGAATCAAATTCAATATTTTTGAAATCTGAATATTCATAAGATCAATATCATTGATGACCAATTGATTTAAGAGTAATAGAAGGTTCATTAATTTCATCTAATAAATATAATAATCGAAGTGATGGAAAAGCAATAAATAATAGAATAATTGCTGGTAAAATTGTTCAAATTATTTCAATTGTTTGTCCATGAAGTAAGTATCGATTAGTATAATTATTAAAAAATAATATAAATATTAAATATCCAACTATAGTTGTAATTATTACTAAAATTAATAAAGCATGATCATGAAAAAAAATTAATTGTTCTATTAGAGGAGATGCTCTATTTTGAAGACCTAAATTTGCTCAAGTTGACATTTCTAATAAAAGTAAAATACTTTATTTATGGAGCTTAAATCCATTGCACTAATCTGCCATATTAGAAATTAGTTAATAATGGAAGTTCAGAGTATCTATGTTCTGCTGGTGGAATATTTTGATATCATTCAATTGATGAATTTAATTGTATTGGATAAATTACTTGACGTTGAATAATTATACTTTCTCAAATAATAAATAATAGAAAAATAATTCCTAATAAGGAAATAGATGAACCAATAGTTGAGATAATATTTCATGAAGTATATGCATCTGGATAATCAGAATATCGTCGAGGTATTCCAGCTAATCCAAGAAAATGTTGAGGAAAGAAAGTTAAATTTACTCCAATAAATATAATAATAAATTGACTTTTTAATAATTTATTATTTAATATTAAACCTGTAAATAAAGGATATCAATGTACAAATCCTGCTATAATTGCAAATACAGCTCCTATTGATAATACATAATGGAAATGAGCTACTACATAATAAGTATCATGAAGAATAATATCAATTGATGAATTAGCTAATACTACTCCTGTTAATCCTCCAACAGTAAATAAAAATACAAATCCTAATGCTCAAATAATAGCAGGTGAATAATTTATATATGTTCCATGTAGAGTTGCTAATCAACTAAAAATTTTAATTCCTGTAGGAACAGCAATAATCATTGTAGCTGATGTGAAATAAGCTCGTGTATCTACGTCTATTCCAACTGTAAATATATGATGAGCTCATACAATAAATCCTAATAATCCAATTGCTAATATAGCATAAATTATTCCTAATGATCCAAAAGTTTCCTTTTTTCCTGATTCTTGACTAATAATATGTGAAATTATACCAAATCCTGGTAAAATTAAAATATAGACTTCAGGATGTCCAAAAAATCAAAATAAGTGTTGATATAAAATTGGATCTCCTCCTCCAGCTGGATCAAAAAATGAAGTATTTAAATTACGATCTGTTAATAATATAGTAATAGCTCCAGCTAATACTGGTAATGATAATAATAATAATAAGGCTGTAATCACTACTGATCAAACAAATAAAGGTATACGATCAAATGTAATTCCTGTTGATCGTATATTAATTACTGTAGTAATGAAATTTACTGCCCCTAAAATTGATGATACACCAGCTAAATGTAGTGAAAAAATAGCTAAATCAACTGATGCACCTCCATGAGCAATAATTGAAGATAGAGGCGGATAAACAGTTCAACCAGTTCCAGCTCCATTTTCTACTATACTTCTAGCCATTAATAAAGTTAATGAAGGAGGTAATAATCAAAAACTTATATTATTTATTCGTGGGAATGCTATATCAGGTGCTCCTAATATTAATGGAACTAGTCAATTACCAAATCCTCCAATTATAATAGGTATTACTATAAAAAAAATTATTACAAAAGCATGGGCAGTAACAATTACATTGTAAATTTGATCATCACCAATTAAAGCTCCTGGATGTCCTAATTCAGCTCGAATTAAAATTCTTAATGAAGTTCCTACTATTCCAGCTCAAGCTCCAAATATAAAATATAATGTTCCAATATCTTTATGATTTGTTGAAAATAATCATTGTTTCGATTAAATGGCTGAATAATAGGCGATAGATTGTAAATCTATTTATAAGATATTTTCTTTTTAATCAATTAATTTTTAAATAAGCTTTATAGTCAATATAATGACATTAGATTGCAAATCTTAAAGAGTATAAATATACTAAGGCTTAAAAGATTAATTCTTATATTTATAGCTTTGAAGGCTATTAGTTTTATTAACTTAAAGCCTTCAATTTATAAGTTTAAATAGATTAATCTAATTAGTGGTAATCCTAAAATAGATAATGATGATATTAATAAATAAAAATTAATTTGATTTTTATTTATTTGATTTTCAATAATTCAATTTAATTCAAAATTGTTTATTATAAATCCTGAATAACAAATTCGTAAATAAAAATATAATGTAATTAAAGTAAAACTAATTAAAATAAATGTTAACAATAATTGATTATTTATAGTTAATTGATTAATAATTAATCATTTAGGAATAAATCCTAAAAAAGGAGGTAATCCACCTAATGATAATAAATTAAATATTAATACAAATTTTAAATTTTTTCTTTTTGTAAATATAGAAAATATTTTATTAATATGAAAAATTTTTCAAATATTGAATATATAAATTATATTAAAAGTTAAAAAAGAATAAAATAAAAAATATAAAATTCATATATTTTGATTTAATATTAAAGAACTAATTATTCAACCTAAATGATTAATTGATGAATAAGCTATTAATTTTCGTAATAAAGATTGATTTAATCCTCCTAATGCTCCAAATATAACTGATAAAATTGCACATATTGTTCTTAATAAATTTCTAATTAAATATGAAATTAATATAAACGGTGCAATTTTTTGTCATGTTATTAAAATTAAACAATTTATTCAAGATAATCCTTCAATAATGTTTGGAAATCAAAAATGAAAAGGAGCTGATCCCAATTTTAATAATAATCTAGAAAAAATTATCATATTTGTAAAATTTATTTCTTGATTTATTAATAAATTAAGAATATCATAATTTTTATTAATTATTATTAAAATAAATGAGAACAATAAAATAGATGATGCTAAAGCTTGAGTTAAAAAATATTTTAATGAAGCTTCAGTAGATATTAAATTATTATCTCTTATTAGGGGAATAAAAGATAATAAATTAATTTCTAATCCTATTCAGGCTCTTAATCATGAATTTGATGAAATAGTAATAATTGTTCTAAAAATTAATATAAAAATAAATATAATTTTTGATGAATTATTAAAAATTAAAAAGAAAAGGATTAAAACCTTTATAAATGGGGTATGAGCCCAGTAGCTTAATTAGCTTATCTTTTTATAAAAAATATTAAACAAACGGAACTTAGTTAATATATTTAATTAATTTTATATTTTGGTGTATGATGCACATAAGTTTTTGAAACTTTTAGAAATAGTTTAATTCTATTAAATATAATAATGAATGTATTATTAATACATGATTTACCCTATCAAGGTAATCCTTTTATCAGGCAATTCATT